TAGAATACAGATGTGGGCTAAGTAAATCAATGGATAACCTTGGTCCTATTGAAAATAGTAGTGTAAACGAAGACCCGGTTAGAAATGATACGGATAAAAACATTCATGATTGTAGTGACAGCTCTAGTTATTACAGTAAGGTTGATCATTTAGTTGGCGTCAAAGACATTCGGAATTTCATTTCTGATGACACCTTTTTAATTAGGGATAGTAATCAGGATAGTTATTCCATATATTTTGATAGTGAAAATCAAATTTTTGAGATTAACAATGATCATTCTTTTTTGAGTGAACTAGAAAGTTTTTTTTATAGTTATCGTAATTCTAGTTATATGAATAATGGATCGAAAAGCGATGATCCCCACTATGATTTTAACTTGTATGATACTAACTATAGTTGGAATAATCACATTAATAGTTGTATTGACTCTTATCTTCGTTCTCAAATCTGTATTGATAGTTTAAGTGGTAGTGACAATTCCAACAATAGTTATATTTATAATTACATTTGTGGCGAAGGTGGAAAGAGTAGTGAAGGCAAGAATTTCGATATAATAACTCGAGAAAATGGTAATGATTTAACTCTAAAAGAAAGTTCTAATGATCTCGATCTATACAAGCATTTGTGGGTTCAATGCGAAAATTGTTATGGATTAAATTATAAGAAATTGCTTAAGTCAAAAATGAATATTTGTGAACAATGTGGATATCATTTGAAAATGAGTAGTTCAGATAGAATCGAACTTTCGATTGATCCAGGCACTTGGGGTTCTATGGATGAAGACATGATCTCTCTGGATCCCATTGAATTTCAGTCTGAAGAAGAGCTTTATAAAGATCGTATTGATTTTTATCAAAGAAAGACAGGATTAACTGAGGCTATTCAAACAGGCACGGGTCAACTAAACGGTATTCCTATAGCAATGGGGGTTATGGATTTTCAGTTTATGGGGGGTAGTATGGGATCCGTAGTAGGCGAGAAAATCACCCGTTTGATCGAATATGCTACCAATAATTTTTTACCTCTTATTCTAGTGTGTGCTTCCGGAGGAGCACGCATGCAAGAAGGAAGTTTGAGCTTGATGCAAATGGCTAAAATATCTTCCGCTTTATATGATTATCAATCAAATAAAAAGTTATTTTATGTATCAATTCTTACATCTCCTACTACTGGTGGAGTGACCGCGAGTTTTGGTATGTTGGGGGATATCATTATTGCTGAACCCAATGCCTATATTGCATTTGCGGGTAAAAGAGTAATTGAGCAAACATTGAATAAAACAATACCTGAAGGTTCACAGGCGGCTGAATATTTATTCCATAAGGGTTTATTCGATCCAATCGTACCACGTAGTCCTTTAAAAGGTGTTCTGAGTGAGTTAGTTCAGCTCCACGGTTTTTTTCCTTTGAATCAAAATTCAATCAAGTAGAGTCTTAAGTTAAATTATTTTCTTTGTAGTGAAAAGGCAGTTAGTTTATCAGAATCAAAGTCAAAGCCCATTACGCGGGCTTTGACTTTGTGACATAAAATGGAATTGTCGAAAAACGAATTATGTGAATATGAATAATTATTATTATCCGATATTACTAATGAGTAAACCTCTATCAACAGGATAAAAAGCGAATTTTTCCTTCTGTGAAATGAAATTCTAATTTGGCGAGACAAATAAAACGCATTTTATCTTCTTCTATTGCTTGCATATGTATATATAATTCAAATCATAGAATTATAGAAAAAATAGAATATAAATATAGAGTTTTGCATCTTTCTATATCTCCCGAAAATTCGATTTTTACTAAAAATCCCTGTTCTTGGATCGGATTCTAACGAATCGAATCTTTCGACAATTTGTAATAAACTCTTTCTTTATTAAATTCAAAAATATAAATTTGAAATTCAAACAAATTAGAAGACAAGAACAATAGAATAATAAGAAAGTGGATTATCTTATCAGAATAATAAGAAAGTGGATTATCTTATCATATACCTTACCTATTTTATTTGATTTAGAAAGATGGGCAAGTCCTTTTATTTAATTCTACATTCCTTGCACTTATTAGATATCTAGACTCGCTTAGAAATACTTAGTATTTAGATATATTTAGTATAATATACGAATTATAATATAATCATTATAAGATATATTTCTAACTAACAATATAACAGGTACAAATATTAAATTGAGGTACCCCATTTTATGACAACTTTCAGCAGCTTTCCCTCTATTTTTGTGCCTTTAGTAGGCCTAGTATTTCCGGCAATTGCAATGGCTTCTTTATCTTTGTATGTTCAAAAAACTAAGATTTTTTAGATTGGACGGGGCCAAGACCAAATCTTATCTATTTTTTTTTTTTCAGGACTTAGATGCCACGGATACCTATTTAGTAGAATATTGTATAACATCCAGCTTCCCCGAACCGAACATAAATGAAACCTCTTATGCATACGTAAACATGATATAGGGTTAAATGAATTATAGCAAGTACCGAACGGATGGATGAAATTAAAGTCTATATATCTAGTAGATCTGTATAGGGGATCATATAATATAAAAGGGGATGATTTTAGATCTAAGCAATTTGATGAATTCCTTTTAAAAGTTCATATCAAAATAGTACTAGTTGATGAGAGTTACTTCGGAAACAAAAAAAGTAAATTTTGGTTATTCTCTCAATTCCAATAAAATGCAACTGGATCTAGTATGTATGAGTTGGCGATCAGAATCTATATGGATAGAATTTATAGTGGGATCTCGAAAAACAAGCAATTTCTGCTGGGCCTTTATCCTTTTTTTTGGTTCATTAGGGTTTTTATTAGTTGGAACTTCTAGTTATCTTGGTAGGAATTTGATATCTTTATTTCCGTCTCAGCAAATAGTTTTTTTTCCACAAGGAATCGTAATGTCTTTCTATGGGATTGCAGGCCTCTTTATTAGTTCCTATTTGTGGTGCACGATTTTTTGGAATGTAGGCAGTGGTTATGATCGATTCGATAGACAAGAGGGAATAGTATGTATTTTTCGTTGGGGTTTTCCTGGAAAAAATCGTCGCATCTTTCTACGATTCCTTATGAAAGATATTCAGTCCATCAGAATAGAAATTAAAGAGGGTATTTATGCTCGTCGTGTCCTTTATATGGAAATCAGAGGCCAGGGGGCCATTCCCTTGACTCGTACTGATGAGAATTTGACTCCGCGAGAAATTGAGCAAAAAGCTGCTGAATTGGCCTATTTTTTGCGTGTACCGATTGAAGTTTTTTGAAATGAATGAATTGCAGAATAAATGCTTTCTCGCCAGGAGGAAAAAACTCAAGCCAAGAATCCTCTTTTTTCTATAGCAGAACTAAACTGAAGTTTCTTCAGAATGCCCATTCGAACCAAAGCAGACGTATACGGAAGAGTCATAACATAAAAAAAAAGTTTTTTTTGTCCACCACAAAAATTGTTTTTTTTTATGCGTCTGTAAAACCACTCAACTTAATTCAGTAACAAAACAAGCAAGAAATCGAAATAATGGATTTGTCTCATATATCAAAGTATTTCGAAATAAGGATTTTCGCTTTTTAGTTTCAATATTTTGAGTTGATACGTTAGATACAGAATATAGCCAGGGCGCTCCTTCGCCTCAAAATCTGAATAGAACAATCTTTATTATTTGAAGCGGTTCTTTCGTTTCGGGCAGTTATCAAAAGAGGGCAATTGCTTCGAATTTGATCAATTGAGATATCTGGAAACAATAACAATATCAATATAACAATAATATAGATATTGAATTCGAACATTCGAATTCAAAGTGGATTCTTATTTTCTATTTCTGTATTCTTTTTAGATTCAAGGACTAAGCACTGAATAAAAAAAAAACAGAGACTAGATTCATGGGCCCCTACCTTATAATATAATGAAAGGCATGCTTGATAGAAAGATTAGATCACATAAAGTCAACGAATGAGGTGGGTTCATTAACAATTCACAGATGAAAAAATGGCAAAAAAGAAAGCATTCACTCCCCTTCTATATCTTGCATCTATAGTATTTTTGCCCTGGTGGATCTCTCTCTCATTTAATAAAAGTCTGAAATCTTGGATTACTAATTGGTGGAATGCTAGGCAATCCGAAACCTTTTTGAATGATATTCAAGAAAAGAGTATTCTAGAACAATTCATAGAAGTAGAGGAACTCTTCCTGTTGGACGAAATGATAAAAGAATACCCGCAAACACATCTACAAAAACTGCGTATAGGAATCCACAAAGAAACGATCCAATTGATCAAGATGCACAATGAGGATCGTATCCATACGATTTTGCACTTCTCGACAAATCTAATCTGTTTCGTTATTCTAAGTGGTTATTCTATTTTGGGGAATGAAGAACTTCTTATTCTTAACTCTTGGGTTCAAGAATTCCTATATAATTTAAGCGACACAATAAAAGCTTTTTCTATTCTTTTATTAACAGATTTATGTATCGGATTCCATTCGCCCCACGGTTGGGAACTAATGATTGGCTATATTTACAAAGATTTTGGATTTGCTCATAATGAGCAAATTATATCTGGTCTTGTTTCTACCTTTCCAGTCATTCTAGATACAATTTTAAAATATTGGATCTTTCGTTATTTAAATCGTGTATCTCCGTCACTTGTAGTTATTTATCATTCAATGAATGACTGAAAAATGATTCACGGATTCAATTATAATCTTTCCTCACTTTCTCTATATAAGCAAAGCATGCAAAGTCGTACTTACTTTACTCTTTCTACCCATCAGGAGACTCCTCTATTTCAGTCATTTTTTTTTTCAGTTTTCAGTAAATGGCAGAATCGTGGATAGGGAACTATACTAGTGACCTACCTAATTTTATTGTAGAAATTTTCGGGATCAATGATTGGACCATGCAAACTAGAAATACTTTTTCTTGGATAAAGAAGGAGATTACTCGATCCATTTCCGTATCGCTCATGATCTATATAATAACCAGGGCATCCATTTCAAATGCATATC